ATTCTTCATCTAGAAAGAACATATCTCCGGACACCTAGATAAATTATCTATGATAATGAAGACCACTAATAAATATGTATTTATTCCCAAAATTCATTAAACTGAATATGGGAATAGATACTCATACAAATGAATCGCCGGGAACCAGATTTGAACTGGTGACACGAGGATTTTCAGTCCTCTGCTCTACCGGCTGAGCTATCCCGACCATTCTTGACGCACTATTCTAATTTTATGAAATTACTTGAGTCTATGTCAACTAAATAAAAAAATAAGACTTTGTACGTTTCAGTAGTAGTAATGATTATGTATTCTTAATTATTCATATCAGGATTCTTTTCTCAAAGATAAGATGTTCATTTGTACGTTTATCATATCATATATAAACCAAATTCTACGTGTGTCAAATATATTCAACTACAAATTCCAACAAGACTTGTGATTTTGATAAGAAAAAGCAAAATTCCACTAGGATAAAAAATGAAAGAATTTAATGGGCTTTTGGGGATAGAGGGACTTGAACCCTCACGATTTCTAAAGTCGACGGATTTTCCTCTTACTAAAAATTTCATTGGTGTCGGTATTGACATGTAGAATGGGACTCTATCTTTATTCTCGTTTGATTAATCAGTTCTTCAAAAGATCAATCAGACTGTGGTGGAGTGACTGATTTGATCAATGAATATTCTTTTCTTCCATAATAATATAATAATTGATTACAAATAGAAGTTTGGAGTCTTCATTAATCTATTGAAATAGTATAGTATTTCAGTACATATAACATATATATATGTTTATCCTTCATCCTTTCCTAGTGCGAAAGGAAATGTTGTCAACTCCATTTGTTAGAACAACTTCCATTGAGTCTCTGCACCTATCCTTTATTTTATTTTCACTTTCTGAACTTTTATTTGTTTGTTTTCGGAAAGCAGGATTTGGCTCAGGATTGCCCATTGTGAATTCCAGGGTTTCTCTGAATTTGAAAGTTTTCACTTGGTAAGTTTCCATACCAAGGCTCAATCCAATTAAGTCCGTAGCGTCTACCAATTTCGCCATATCCCCTTTTTTTTTCTTTGAGATTGAGATCTCATTAGGATGTTTTTTCAGTTGTATTTTAAGAATTATATGCCGGAACTGTTGAATTTATTAGATTAGATACCTATTCCCATATAGGTAAAAGTTTCCTTACTATATTGTTTGATTGATTTTCTTTTATCTATATCGGATACCCAGATTTGGTCGAATCAGAAATGATTCTATTATCTCTGTATTCGCAATTCAATATAAAGAGATATATACCACATATATATCTATTTTATATGTCCCTCCTTCTATCATTTTTTCATAGAATTTAGAATACTCGAACGTTCGATTCTTTTTTTCCTTAGAGCGGAAAGATACAGACCCTATAATAACAAAACTAAAATCAAAAATCCATTTATTAATTTATAATTCGATATTTCTATCCAATTTTTTATTACTTATCAAAAAAAAATTGGATATTCCATCCAATTTTTTAGAATTTTAAATAGTATTTTATATACTATTCTACATATATTATACTATACTAGAATATCTAAAGAATATATATAAATAATATTCATATATTTCATATATTATTATATAATATAAATAATCAGGATCAATACATAAATAAATATACAGAAAATATAATAACATATATAAATTAAAATATAGAAGAGATATAAGAAAATAAAAAGATATATTATTAAACATATATATATGTAAATTATAGAATAACAATATTTTTTTATTTTAAACATATATATTGTAAAAATTTCTATAGACAAAATTTGAATTGGATTTATTTTTAAAGAAAATATATTCTATTCAAATAATAGAAATAAAGAATCGAAAATATTCAAAAAACGAATAAAATTAATACAAAACTAAAAAAAAAGAGAATCTTACTATACTAATTAAATTAAAATGAAGAGATTAATTTATTGATAAAAATAAATTGATCGAAATATTATTCTATATAATCCTTATCTTAAAATTATTCCGATTTTTATCTTATATACTATAAAAATAAAATAAATAATAAATATTGGACATTCTATATTTTTTTATATGTTTGTATTCATTTTATTATGTTATGACATAGTAATTATGTTATGAAGAGCTAATAATAAACAATTAATAACTAAGATCCCAGTAGTTTATGAAAGAATGAAAGATTCCTATACATGCACAATTTGTGTTATGTGAGCCCGCTTAGCTCAGAGGTTAGAGCATCGCATTTGTAATGCGATGGTCATCGGTTCGATTCCGATAGCCGGCTTTTCTCTATTTGTTTTGATTTTTTACATAATAGATAATGTCTTTTTCTTTTAGGAATAAAAAATTGGGGAGTTCCATTTCTGTAGAACAAATGAAGAAAAGAACCTCTTTTTTTTTTTATTTTATATATACAATAGAATAAAATTCGGATACTGATAGAATCTCTGTAATTCTTCTTTGTAGTACAATACTTTAA